CACAAAAAAGGACAGTTATTCTATTTTCATCATAGAACGATTATTCGATTATTTTTCCTCTTTTGATCATAATTTAATCAAAACTTCTCTAATTTTGCTAATCTATCCTAATCCGTAGGATAAATTTTTTGATTCTTCAACTTCGATGAAATCGGAATAATTCTTTTGATTTTTATACTTTATTCTTATACTAATGTACTAATGAATTTGGATGAAATCAAAATCAAATAGGATTCAAATATTTCTTTTTTTTTTCTTGATTCCCGCCAAAAAAATTGAAGTAAAGTAGAGGGCTATATTTAAAAAAAAAAAAAAAAAAAAAATGGAATGGGTCTGCTTTTATGTTATTTCGTACTGTACACTTCCTTTGTTTGTGAGATCATTTTATTTTCTCACGAGGGGTAATGAAAAGAGTTATAGAATGGATTGCTACCTATGCCTAGATCGCGGATAAATGGAAATCTTATTGATAAGACCTTTTCAATCGTAGCCAATATCTTATTACGAATAATTCCGACAACCTCAGGAGAAAAAGAGGCATTTACTTATTACAGAGATGGTGCGATTTGATTATTATTATATCTATTTTTTTTTTTTACTTTATTTACTTTACCGCTCTCAGTCTTAGGAAAAAGACACATGATTCAGAATAGAAAAAAAAAAAAAAGACTATTGAAAAAAAAGAAATCTACGCTTGTTGAAGGTGAAGTTTATAAATAAAGCAATTCCTTCTGTCGTGTATCCCCGATTAATGCAACCTCAGATGCTTCAATTGTTGATTCGAGTATTGAGCGAAAGGTTACACCTATGGGTCTGTATTGTGGGTCAACCCTACTACACTAGTACCAATAGGCGGCATAGAGGAAGAAGCACTACACCTAGGAATCAACAACACGAAAACTTTGTTATAAATGATTCCCTTTCCTTATCGGGATCGGAACTAAGAGAAATGGTTGGGACAACAAACATCCATCTTGTTCGTACTTTGGATACCCATATAACCATCGAAGATTGTTGAAGTGACTAATTCCTGGAAATTAAGGAGCGTTGAGAACAAAGAAATCGTTGGAGTTTACTTTTTTATCTAGTACGAACACGCTTGATGTTAAGAAAAGATCTTTTGCAAGAGGGTTGGCTAGAGATTTCTTGTAAAAACATTAGCCCCGCTCAGTTCATAATGACAATATTTCGACTTTTTTTTTTAATTCCATGGATTATTCTCATTATGCACATAAAGGAGGAGCCGTATGAGGTGAAAATCTCACGTACGGTTTTGGAACGGAGAATTCTTTGAATCGAATGACGACCGTAACGGATGTCGGCTCAATCCGAAGGAAATTATGCGGAAGCCTTACAGAATTATTATGAAGCTATGCGACTAGAAATTGATCCCTATGATCGAAGTTATATACTCTATAACATAGGCCTTATCTACACAAGTAACGGAGAACATACAAAAGCTTTAGAATATTATTTTCGAGCACTAGAACGAAACCCGTTCTTACCACAAGCTTTTAATAATATGGCTGTGATCTGTCATTACGTGCGACTATCTCCACTATAGAAATAAAAAAAGGAAAGAAAGAGCAAATACGTTAGTAAATAAATACGCTAGTAAATAAAATACTAGAAAAAAATAGGCTTTCTACATATTGCATCGTCCAAAAAACGATTTTTATCAGCTGTAACAACAAAAAATAAACTTCATAGAAGTCGAAATATGAAGAAATATATATGCCTAGATACTTTATTCTATGGATAAAGGATCTAATTGATAGATGAAGCACCGTAAAGATCAATTAGCGAGATTTTGGGCCGATACAATAAATAAGAACTGCTTATTTATGTCATGATATGAGATAAAAATTAGGAATCAACTTATGTAATAGAGCCGATCCCCTAAGTTATTGAGCAGCGGTGTAGCATTAGATCCCAAAGACAGTAAGTCTTTTTTATGAGGAAGAAGTCTTTTTCAAGGATTCTATATAAATTTCTCTATGATATGAAACCGAGATAGTTACCTTTCAGAAAAATCTAACGGACGATAGTCCCGAAACGCCTATGCTTTATTTTTCTGAAGGTGGGAGAAAAGATAAAACTTATTATTAATTTAATCCAAATTAAAGTTTGAAACTCATCTAATTAACCTCTTTTGGTTAACCCGAGACAAATCGATAGATCCATGAGAAATCTCATTAAATTGGAGATATGGTAGGGTAAAAAAATGGGACACCAAAAGAATTGACTGCCGAGCCGTATGAGGTAGGAAACCCTCAAGTACGGTTCTAAGGGAAGGAATTGACCCGCCTATTCCGACCGGGGAGAACAGGCCATTCGACAGGGAGATTCTGAAATAGCGGAGGCTTGGTTCGATCAAGCCGCTGAGTATTGGAAACAGGCTATAGCGCTTACTCCTGGTAATTATATTGAAGCGCAGAATTGGTTAAAGATCACGAGGCGTTTCGAATAAGAACAAGAGCTCTCTGTTTATTTATTATTT